AAAGACTATTTATAAAAAAAAATAACATATAAAATACAAAATAAAGCACAACGGGTTGGATCCAACCTATTCTTGAAATACACAACTCGCACACACTCCCTTTCCAAAAAAGATCAACACACCAAGGACTACACTTAGATTTATTGGATTTGTTGCTAAAATATCGGTATTAAACCCAAAACTCCCGGCGGATGGCCAATGCCCCGAAGAAACGAAAGAATCGGTTACATTTTTCATATGTTCTCCTCTGATAGATAGGACTAACAAAAACTAGAGTTCTTTTTTTATCAATTCGAGTCCTTTTTTATTGACTTCTTAATTTATTTTATTATTTTTAAGTTTCAACTAATCAATAAGTTTTTTATTGGATTAGGTCCCAGGGCTTACATCAATTGTTAAATACCTTTTTTTGTTGTTGCAGCATTTGCTAAAAGTAAAAAAGAGTTTCCTCTACTTTGATTGTACTAAGATTATACTAATAACGGAAAATACAAAAGCATAGGTATCCAGTAATTCCTCATTATCAAATCCAAATAAGCCCTTCCCGAAAGTATTATCTCATCAAATAAGTAATTCAAAGTATTGATAGAATTCGAAGAATAAAACTACAAATCTAAATTAATAAAATGAGAAAAAATATGGTACATATTTTATTGTTTTATTTCTAGAATTAAACAAAAGGATTCGCAAATAAAAGCGCTAATGCCACGACCAATCCATAAATTGTTAAAGCTTCCATAAAAGCCAAACTAAGCAATAGAGTACCTCGTATTTTACCTTCTGCTTCTGGCTGTCTTGCAATACCTTCTACGGCTTGTCCTGCAGCAGTACCTTGACCAATTCCAGGTCCAATAGAAGCAAGCCCTACGGCTAATCCAGCAGCAATAACGGAAGCGGCAGAAATCAGTGGATTCATAGTAAGCTAAGTTCCTCACAAAAAAAAGAAATGGTTAATGATATAATCAACCAATAAATTATTACTTATTTTTTTATTACTAAGATTCTAGATGGTCAAAGTAACTAAAATCCCGATAAGTACACGTTTTAATGAATTATCAAAAAAAGTTTGAGATCTCATTTCGTTTTTAGTTACTATCTATGATATAGTTTTTTTTGTAAATACATATGCATTTTGTTCTAGTTATTGCATTTATTCCGAACTCTTTTTTTTTTATTCAAACCCTCTTTTTATATCTTTGAATTAATCTATTTATTCCACGGACAATCATAGACAAAGCAGAATCACTTTCATCAAAATCCAAAGTGAGTTGGGAAATAATATGGGGACAGTTCCTATATCACATATACATTAGTTTCTTCTATACCGTAAATCACGCACCTTTCGTATGAAAACGGAATCAGATTCTAGAAGAATCTTTTGAAACATACACAAAAGCTTGACTTATTATATAATATATAAAATATGCCTCTTGTAACCTATTTAACCTCTTTTTTTAGTAGCACGTGAAAAAAAGATAACATAACAACTTTTATTCAAATTAAAAAATGAGCAAAAAGCTTAGGAAAACAGATAAAGGATATTTTTCCTAAGTTTTTTTACAATAGTATTGTATATTTTTCCTACTACGATTCTAGATCTTATATACATATTTGCATCCATTATGTTTATTCTGTTTATGCTCGCCAACAAAGTTGATTATATTTACCTATAAATGAATTGGGATAAGCTTACCAAAAAAAAGGATTTAGAAAACTAGTCAATGATGATCCTCCAGGGATTCGCCTATATAAGCCGCGGCTAAAGTTGCAAAAATAAGAGCTTGAATACCGCTTGTAAACAATCCAAGAAACATCACTGGTATAGGAACTACCAAAGGTACTAAAGAAACAAGAACAACAACTACTAATTCATCAGCTAATATATTTCCAAAAAGTCGGAAACTAAGTGATAAAGGTTTTGTGAAATCTTCTAAGATGTTAATTGGTAAAAGTATTGGAGTTGGTTGAATATATTTCCCAAAATAACTCAATCCTTTTTTGGTAAGACCTGCATAAAAGTATGCCACTGACGTGAGTAAAGCTAAAGCAACAGTAGTATTTATATCATTAGTTGGGGCAGCTAACTCCCCGTGAGGTAACTCTATAATTTTCCAAGGTAAAAGAGCGCCCGACCAGTTCGAAACAAAAATAAATAGAAACATAGTTCCAATAAAGGGAACCCAAGGACTATAGTCTTCCCCAATCTGGGTTTTGCTCAAATCTCGAATAAATTCAAGAATATATTCAAAGAAATTCTGACCGGTGGTCGGAATGCTTTGTGGATTACGAAGAGCTATAGTGACTGAACCTAATAAGATAGCAATTACAACCCATGAAGTGATAAGTACTTGGGCATGCACTTGTAAACTCCCTATTTGCCAATATAAATGTTGGCCTACCTCTACACCTGCTATATCGTATAATCCTTTGAGTGTGTTAATGGAACATGGTATAACATTCATATTGTCCTCTGACATAAATCTAACTAAAAAAAAAAAAAGAATTATTTTGATTCAAACGTCTCAGCTATTTATCAACTTATCTAAATATATGGTATATTTAGGATACCTATTAATAAGATAACATATTATATCTAGTACTTTTTATACTTTTATAGAAATTTAAGACTAATAACCAATTCAAAAATGAAGTTTCCGAAAAAATTTATTTTTATTTATTATTAATCATAATCCACCATTTCTTATATAGCTAGAATGACCTTTACAAATTGCGGATACTAATTTGTTAAGAATCAATCGGATTGAAGCTATAGCGTCATCGTTGGCTGGAATCGAAATATCCGCGAGATTCGGATCACAATTTGTATCGATTATACAAATCGTCGGAATTCCCAAAACGATACATTCTCGAAGAGCCGTATATTCTTCTTGCTGATCAACGATGATTACAATATCAGGTAACTCCGTCATATATTTGATCCCGCCCAAATATGTTTGTAAAGTGGATAATTGTCTTTTCAACACCGCAGCATCCCTTTTTGAGAGACTATTGAGTTTCCCCATCTTTTGTTCTGCTCTTAAGTCCCGAAACTTCTGGAGTCTCGTTTCTGTAGTGGACCAATTCGTTAACATACCACCAAGCCATTTTTTATTAACATAATGGCACCGAGCCCTTTTTGCAGCTGATGCTACTGAGTCAGCCGCTTTATTTTTTGTACCAATGATTAAAAAATGTTTTCCTCCACTTGCTGCATCAAAAACGAAATCGCAGGCTTCTGATAAAAAACGAGCGGTTCTAGTTAGATTTATAATATGAATACCTTTACGCTTTGCAGAAATATAAGGTGCCATTCTGGGATTCCATTTCCTAGTACCATGGCCAAAATGAACTCCTGCTTCCATCATCTCTTCCAAATCGATGTTCCAATATTTTCTTGTCATTTGTCCTTCCCCACACTTCCCTTTTGTTGTTTACTTTTTTTTCTTAAAAAAATAGGGGTAGCCTGAAATAAATAAATGTTCCGACGGAACCTTCTATTGAGGATTGACCGTTGATATACGATCCAAACCATTAATTTTTTGAATTCGTTATAATCTTTATTACCGAATAACACAACACAAAATCAGATCAAATAAATAAAAAAAGTCGTGAATTTAAATTCAAAGAAGAAATCTCCTTTTAGGAATCGTTAAATTGTGTAAATAATTCTTCTGGTTTATCATGAAAATTCTTTTGGACACAAGAACAAATAAATTCTCGATGATGGAATAAAATATCTCTTGTTTTTGCCTTGAATATATTCTTATTTTTTATTTCCAAAAGGATCCTCTTTTGTTGCTTTGAACGGTGCATTAATTTTTTGAATCCGGTACCGACAGGTATAATCCCTCCCAGAACAACATTCTCTTTCAGGCCTTTCAACCAATCAATACGACCTCGTAGAGCAGCTTTTGCTAAAACTCGAGCAGTTTCTTGAAAACTGGCTTCGGATATGAAACTTTGAGTATTCAAAGATGCCCTAGTTATTCCCAATAGGATTGCCCGATAACGGATTCTTTCATCCAAAGCACGCCCTGCACGTTCTGCTCGCAATAATCCAATTAGTTCTCCGGGTAAAAAAACATTAGATATTCCATCTTCTGAAACCAATACTTTTGATGTTACTTGACGCACAATAATTTCTATATGTCTATTATGAATCTGTACCCCCTGGGATCGATAAACCTCTTGGATTTTATTAACCAAAGAGATACGACTTTGGGCTATGGTTAGCTCAGCCCCAAGCAAGAATCCAAAAGGGATTCCAATAATTCTTGATATATGGTCATTCCAACCTTTAACTCTCTTTTCGAGGTTCATTGATATTGAATCAATCGAACGCACTTCTAAGACCTGTTCCACTTTTGGAAGACCCTGTGTTATGTCACCAGATCTCGATTTTTCATATATAAAAGTAACTAATGTATCTCCTTCGTAAAAGATTTCCCCATAATGACCATGAACAGTCGTTCCTGGAGTGGCCAAATAAGGTTTAGCGGATCTTATTACTAAAGAGTCAACATGAACAATTAGAACTTGACCGGATTTTATGCGTGGTCCATATTTGAATAAACAGACATTTTCGCAAATAAACTGTCCAAGACTAATTCTTGTGGATGATTCCTCATAATAATCGTGATGTAGAAAGTTCCAATTCAAATCAAATGGATTCAAAACGACGTCACTGCAAGGATCTGGATTATAAATCTTCTTATTTTCATCTATTAAATAATATTTAAGCACTTGGAAAGTTTGTTTAAAATAGTCAAGTAATAAATATTTCTTTAACAATATCTGATTATGAGTTATTAAATGAGAAGAGAAATAAAAACAAGCGACTTTAGGTACAACAATACCTAAGGGACCCAACGCATTTTTAATTGGAATTAGAGAATCTTCCTTAATTGATTCTTTTATCACATTGTTATATTTCGAACCATAGAATGGTCCAATTTGAGAACAGTTGGATGATGACAAAATTATCAAAGATGTGGATTCCTTATTTTGATTCAACAACGTACCAATACCTAGAGTTCCCTTATCTTGTGTAAGTGAAGAAATATTTACCTTGGGATAAAAGGGATTAATATCGGTACAATTTAATCCATTATGGCAAAGAAATCCCGAGCCCGCCGTATCATTCCTTTTTAGAATATAAGAAATAGGGGATTTAACTAATTCAATTCTTATGAAATCGCGAATCAGATTGTTTATCTTTATTTCAACAAAGGAAGCATGAATCTCTTCTATAGAATCATCTTTCTCTTGGGCCCAATTCACTACTAAGCAAGTTCGAACTAATTGAATACTCGTTTGATAAAGTCCTCGAATCGGCTTGCCATTTCCATAAAGGATATAATTGACAACTCTAAGTTGGACAGTGTCCCTTTCCAACAAGGAATCCTGAGGGAAAAATGTTGTTAAATTGATCCCATCGGCTATTTTATATGTGACTACGGGTCGAACCGAAACAAAATACTTTTTCTTGGTAGGTGTGATTCGTTGTACATAGATCCAATTTTTCCTTTTTTTAGATTCCTTAGACTCTTTTTTTACCCTTCCTGGTGGTATCAAAATGCCGCTATGCTTAGATATTTTATCCGTTTCTCCAGGAAAATGGATATCCCCAGAAAAAATTTTAAGTTCAATACTTTTTTTTTTTCTCTCCACTCGGACCAATCCACCGGCTTGACTTCTTATATTTAAAGTTATTTGTGTATTTACTCCAATAATACTATTGTTCCGGACCATTATTAACGAGGATCCGGGTAAGATATGCACTTCTTCGGGAATGAAAAAAAAAAGATCTACTTTCATTTGGTACTTCGAATTAAATTCTTTTGTTCCTCGATACTCAATCAAATCCTCTTTTTTGAAGACAGAATCCGTCTCTACGATCCCATATTTAATGATTCCTGAACTGCTTCTTCTGTATTGTGAATCGTCGAAATAAGCAAGAATACTATTTCTACGTAAAATACCATTTATGGGTATTTCAATCGAACGAGGTATGAATTCTTTATCTTGCTCTTGATCATAGTATTGTAATGGGATTATGAATCGATTTCTTCGTCTCTTAGCCAATAAAGAGGAATTCTCTTGTAGAATAGAAGGATATAGGAGATTCCAATCGCTGTTGTGTATGATTCGATCGGATCTTAAATAAGCAAAACCACTCTTTTTTTTTTTACCAAAGGGCTCCGAACTAAACAATTTTTGTCTCACACGATCTTTAGTCGTTGAGAAATCAGAGCTATATTTCCCTTCAACAGAAAAAGAATGAACATTGATTTGATCTTGATCCTTGTGGAGGGAAAAAGACACTATACTGGATCCACACATATCCACTGTTAATATCCATAAATGACTTGTTTTTGGTAATAGATGAACATTACCATAGGTATATTCAGGCGCGTGATAAACATCAATACTCCAGTGCATTTCTCCTTCTGATTCAGAATAAATATGTTTTCGAACTCTCTCTTTAAAATTCAAAGTGGATGCTCCGGCACGAATCTCAGCAATCACTTGTTCTGATTCTACATATTGATCATTTTGAATTAAAATCAAACTTTTTGGTGGAATATTTACATTATGTAAAATATCCTGACTTTGAATAGTTACATGCAGATCTATAGAACATAGAAAAGCAGGATGTCCATGACGAGTACGCGTGGGATGAACCAAATCTTCATTGAATGTTATTTTGCCATTAGAAGGAGCTCGTACATGTTCGGCAGTACCGCCCGTGAATACTCCACCAGTATGAAAAGTTCTTAATGTTAGTTGAGTTCCCGGTTCTCCAATTGATTGACCTGCAATAATACCTACGGCTTCCCCCAATTCAACCAGATCACCATGGGTGGCACTCCTACCATAACATAATTGACAGATCCAAGATGTACTTCTGCAAGTAAAAGGAGTTCTAATAAATATTGGATGTACTCCAAAAGTTATGAATCGATTAACAAGTCCAATACCAATATCTTGATTCCGCGTGGCAATGCATCGCGTACCCATATATATATCATCCGCTAATACACGACCAATTAATGTTTGGATAAAAATCTTTTCGGTCAACCCTTTTTGAGGACTTACAGAAATACCTCGGATAGCGCCACAATCCCTTCTACGTACAATAATGTGTTGAACTACTTCAACAAGTCTACGCGTGAGATATCCAGCATCCGATGTTCGTACAGCAGTATCGACAACTCCTTTACGGGCTCCGTAGCAAGAAATTATATATTCTGTCAAAGAAAGTCCTTCGCGTAAATTGCTTTGAATAGGTAAATCAATCATTTGTCCTTGTGGGTCCGACATTAACCCTCTCATACCCACTAATTGGTGTACCTGAGATGCATTTCCTCTAGCTCCTGAAAAAGACATTAAATGGACTGGATTAGAAGGATTTGTCATACGAAAATTTTTATTCATTTCTTGTCTCAAATATTCACTTGTAGCATACCATATCTCAATGGATTGACGTAATTTTTCTAC